GGACTAGTGACTAATCAGCCCATGATCACACATAACTGTGGTGTCATGCATTTGGTATCTTTTAATTTTAGGGGGTCGAACTTGCTATGATTCAGCTATGACCTAAAGGTCCTGACTCAGTCAAATATATTGTAGCTGGGCTTATTCTCTATGCGGGGTCTCCACACGGGCAGACAGTCAAGGTGCTATTCAGTCAATGGTCACAGGACATATACTCAAATTCCTAAGGTCTCACAGGACACGGCATGCGCGCACCCACGTATACGCGTACACGTACACACGTACACACGTACACGTACACACGTACACGTACACACGTACACGTACACACGTACACGTACACACGTACACGTACACACGTACACGTACACACGTACACACGTACACGTATACGCGTACACGTACACACGTACACACGTACACGTATACGCGTACACGTACACACGTACACACGTACACGTATACGCGTACACGTACACACGTACACACGTACACACGTACACACGTACACACGTACACACGTACACACGTACACACGTACACACGTACACGTATACACGTATACACGTATACACGTATACACGTATACACATGCAAACACTTTGATTTAGTATACAACTAGCTTAATCAAACCCCCCTTACCCCCCGTTAACCTTATTTATAATAATACGTGCCTATTTGTGTCTTGCCAAACCCCAAAAACAAGACTAGACCGTACCTAAACATAAGGCCTATGAATAACGTTTATAAGCTTTACCAATCCCCTATCACTACTAGCTATTAGTACTAAATCATAACTCTGTTCGCAGCTATCTATAGATACGCCAACCCGATCTCTAATTCGTCCCTATCGAACAACATCTTATTTATCCAAATTAACCCCGCGCCCCAGTTAATGTAGCTTAAACACATAAAGCAAGGCACTGAAAATGCCTAGATGAGTCATCAGACTCCATAAACACAAAGGTTTGGTCCTGGCCTTTCCATTAGTTATTAATAAGATTACACATGCAAGCCTCCGCATCCCGGTGAAAATGCCCTCTAGGTCACCCAGTGACCTAAAGGAGCTGGTATCAAGCGCACAACCATAGTAGCTCATAACACCTTGCTCAGCCACACCCCCACGGGACACAGCAGTGATAAAAATTAAGCTATGAATGAAAGTTTGACTAAGCTATATTAAACAAGGGTTGGTAAATTTCGTGCCAGCCACCGCGGTCATACGATTAACCCAAACTAATAGACCCACGGCGTAAAGCGTGTTATAGAGAAAAAACAATACTAAAGTTAAACCTTAACTAGGCCGTAAAAAGCTACAGTTAACATAAAAATACAGCACGAAAGTAACTTTAATATCTCCGATCACACGATAGCTAAGACCCAAACTGGGATTAGATACCCCACTATGCTTAGCCCTAAACCTAGATAGTTAACTCAAACAAAACTATCCGCCAGAGAACTACTAGCAACAGCTTAAAACTCAAAGGACTTGGCGGTGCTTTACATCCCTCTAGAGGAGCCTGTTCTATAATCGATAAACCCCGATATACCTCACCATCTCTTGCTAATTCAGCCTATATACCGCCATCTTCAGCAAACCCTAAAAAGGAATAAAAGTAAGCACAAGTATCTTAACACAAAAAAGTTAGGTCAAGGTGTAGCCCATGAGATGGGAAGTAATGGGCTACATTTTCTAAAACTAGAACACCCACGAAAATCCTTATGAAACTAAGTATTAAAGGAGGATTTAGTAGTAAATTTGAGAATAGAGAGCTCAATTGAATCGGGCCATGAAGCACGCACACACCGCCCGTCACCCTCCTCAAGTGATAGTATCCAAAAAAACCTATTTAACCTACCACACCCACAAGAGGAGACAAGTCGTAACAAGGTAAGCATACTGGAAAGTGTGCTTGGATAACAAGATGTAGCTTAAACAAAGCATCTGGCTTACACCCAGAAGATTTCACATCAAACTGACCATCTTGAGCCAAAACTAGCCCAAACACCCATAAACCCAACTAACACTAGAAAATAAAATAAAACATTTAGTTACTTCAAAAAGTATAGGAGATAGAAATTTAACTTGGCGCTATAGAGAAAGTACCGTAAGGGAAAGATGAAAGATAAAATTAAAAGCACCACACAGCAAAGATTACCCCTTGTACCTTTTGCATAATGAGTTAGCTAGAATAGCCTAACAAAGAGAACTTCAGCTAGGTCCCCCGAAACCAGACGAGCTACCCATGAACAATCTATTACAGGATGAACTCGTCTATGTTGCAAAATAGTGAGAAGATTTGTGGGTAGAGGTGAAAAGCCTAACGAGCCTGGTGATAGCTGGTTGCCCAGAATAGAATCTTAGTTCAACTTTAAACTTACCTCAAAAACCCATAATTCTAATGTAAGTTTAAAATATAGTCTAAAAAGGTACAGCTTTTTAGAATTAGGATACAGCCTTTATTAGAGAGTAAGCATAATTGTAAACCATAGTTGGCCTAAGAGCAGCCATCAATTAAGAAAGCGTTCAAGCTCAACAATCAAAACATCTTAATGTCAAAAAATGCAACTAACTCCTAATTTAAAACTGGGCTAATCTATTTAATAATAGAAGCAATAATGCTAATATGAGCAACAAGAAATATTTCTCCCTGCATAAGTTTATATCAGAACGGATAACCACTGATAGTTAACAACAAGATATGTACAGCCTAACCATAAACACAATATCAAACTAATTGTTAACCCAACACAGGCATGCAAATTTAGGGAAAGATTAAAAGAAGTAAAAGGAACTCGGCAAACACAAGCCCCGCCTGTTTACCAAAAACATCACCTCTAGCATTTCTAGTATTAGAGGCACTGCCTGCCCAGTGACACTAGTTAAACGGCCGCGGTATCCTGACCGTGCAAAGGTAGCATAATCATTTGTTCCTTAAATAGGGACTTGTATGAACGGCCACACGAGGGCTTTACTGTCTCTTACTTCCAATCCGTGAAATTGACCTTCCCGTGAAGAGGCGGGAATATAACAATAAGACGAGAAGACCCTATGGAGCTTTAATTAACCGACCCAAAGAGACCTCATTTATCCAACCGACAGGAACAACAAACCTCTATATGGGCCGACAATTTAGGTTGGGGTGACCTCGGAGAACAAAACAACCTCCGAGTGATTTAAATCAAGACTAACCAGTCAAAAGTACTACATCACTTATTGATCCAAAAACTTGATCAACGGAACAAGTTACCCTAGGGATAACAGCGCAATCCTATTTCAGAGTCCATATCGACAATAGGGTTTACGACCTCGATGTTGGATCAGGACATCCCGATGGTGCAGCAGCTATCAAAGGTTCGTTTGTTCAACGATTAAAGTCCTACGTGATCTGAGTTCAGACCGGAGCAATCCAGGTCGGTTTCTATCTATTAAACAATTTCTCCCAGTACGAAAGGACAAGAGAAATGAGGCCCACTTTACCAAAGCGCCTTTAACCTAATAGATGATATAATCTTAATCTAGACAGTTTACCCAATTTCACCTGCCCGAGAGCTCGGGTTTGTTAGGGTGGCAGAGCCCGGTAACTGCATAAAACTTAAGCTTTTATAATCAGAGGTTCAACTCCTCTCCCTAACAACATGTTCATAATCAACATCCTCTCACTAATTATCCCCATTCTCCTCGCCGTAGCCTTCCTAACCTTAGTCGAACGAAAAGTGCTAGGCTACATGCAACTCCGTAAAGGACCAAATGTCGTAGGACCATATGGCCTACTTCAACCCATCGCAGACGCCGTAAAACTATTTACTAAAGAGCCCCTACGGCCCCTCACATCCTCCATACTCATATTCATTATAGCACCAATTCTAGCCCTCACACTGGCCCTAACCATGTGAATCCCACTACCCATACCATATCCACTCATTAACATAAACCTAGGAGTACTATTCATACTAGCTATATCAAGCCTGGCCGTTTACTCCATTCTATGATCAGGATGAGCCTCAAACTCAAAATATGCCCTAATTGGAGCCCTACGAGCCGTGGCCCAAACAATCTCATATGAAGTCACACTAGCCATTATCCTCCTATCAGTGCTACTAATAAATGGGTCCTTCACACTAGCCACACTAATTACCACCCAAGAATACATATGACTAATTATTCCCGCATGACCCCTAGCCATAATATGATTCATCTCAACACTAGCAGAGACCAACCGAGCCCCATTCGACCTAACAGAAGGAGAATCAGAACTAGTATCCGGATTCAATGTAGAATATGCAGCAGGCCCCTTCGCCCTATTCTTCCTAGCAGAATATGCCAACATCATCATAATAAATATCCTCACAACAATCCTATTCTTCGGAGCATACCACAACCCCTATATGCCAGAACTTCATACTATTAACTTTACAGTAAAAACCCTATTTTTAACAACCACTTTCCTATGAATCCGAGCATCCTACCCACGATTCCGATACGACCAACTAATGCACCTCCTATGAAAAAATTTCCTACCCCTTACCCTAGCCCTATGCATATGACACGTATCACTGCCTATCATTACAGCAAGCATCCCACCTCAAACATAAGAAATATGTCTGATAAAAGAGTTACTTTGATAGAGTAAAACATAGAGGTTTAAACCCTCTTATTTCTAGAATTATAGGAGTCGAACCTAATCCTAAGAATCCAAAAATCTTCGTGCTACCATTATTACACCACATTCTAAAGTAAGGTCAGCTAAATAAGCTATCGGGCCCATACCCCGAAAATGTTGGTTTATACCCTTCCCATACTAATCAAACCCCCTATTTTCATCATCATTATATCAACCGTTATCTCAGGAACTATAATTGTAGTATCAACCTCCCATTGACTTATAGTCTGAATCGGCTTTGAAATAAACCTGCTAGCCATTACTCCCATCCTCATAAAAAAATACAACCCACGGGCCATAGAAGCAGCCACAAAATATTTCCTAACGCAAGCAACCGCCTCCATAATCCTAATAATAGGAATCATTATCAACCTACTACACTCGGGACAATGAACCGTATCAAAAGACCTCAACCCCATAGCATCAATCATAATAACAACCGCCCTAGCAATAAAACTAGGACTAGCCCCCTTTCACTTCTGAGTACCTGAAGTCACACAAGGAGTCCCCATATCATCAGGCCTGATCTTACTAACATGACAAAAAATCGCACCACTATCCATCCTCTACCAAATTTCACCCACTATCAACCCTAACCTCCTCCTAACAATATCCATCATGTCAGTTATAATCGGGGGTTGAGGAGGCCTTAACCAAACACAACTACGAAAAATCATGGCATACTCCTCAATCGCCCATATAGGCTGAATAACAGCCATCATAATATACAACCCCACAGTAATAATCCTAAACCTAACTATCTATATTATTATAACACTAACCACCTTCATGCTATTCATACATAACTCCACCACAACAACATCAGCCTTATCACAATCATGAAACAAAACTCCCCTGATTACCTCACTTATTCTAGTACTAATAATATCCCTAGGCGGCCTCCCTCCACTCTCCGGCTTCATCCCAAAATGAATAATCATCCAAGAACTAACTAAAAATGAAATAATCATAATACCAACACTACTAGCCATAACAGCACTACTCAACCTATACTTCTACATACGACTAACATACACCACCGCACTGACCATATTCCCCTCAAACAATAACATAAAAATAAAATGACGATTCGAATGCACAAAAAAAACAATCCTCTTACCCCCTTTAATCGTAATATCAACTATACTACTTCCACTCACACCAATACTATCCATCCTGGATTAGAAGTTTAGGTTAGACTAGACCAAGAGCCTTCAAAGCTCTAAGCAAGCCTCACAGACTTAACTTCTGCATGCCCAAGCCACCTTAAGGACTGCGAGAACTCATCTCACATCAATTGACTGCAAATCAAACACTTTAATTAAGCTAAGTCCTCACTAGATTGGTGGGCTCCAACCCCACGAAATTTTAGTTAACAGCTAAATACCCTAAACAACTGGCTTCAATCCACTTCTCCCGCCGTCTGGAAAAAAAAGGCGGGAGAAGCCCCGGCAGCGTCAAGCTGCTTCTTTGAATTTGCAATTCAATATGACACTCACTGCAGGACTTGGTAAAAAGAGGGCTCGAACCTCTGTGTTTAGATTTACAGTCTAATGCCTACTCAGCCATTTTACCTATGTTCATAAACCGCTGACTATTTTCAACTAATCACAAAGATATCGGTACTCTTTATCTTCTATTCGGTGCCTGGGCCGGTATGGTGGGGACTGCCCTCAGTCTCCTAATCCGAGCCGAACTGGGTCAACCTGGCACACTACTGGGAGATGATCAGATTTACAATGTAATCGTCACCGCCCACGCTTTTGTAATAATTTTCTTCATAGTAATGCCCATTATAATTGGAGGGTTCGGGAACTGACTGGTCCCATTAATAATTGGAGCCCCTGATATGGCATTCCCCCGAATGAATAACATGAGCTTCTGACTTCTTCCCCCATCTTTTCTACTTCTACTTGCTTCATCCATGGTGGAGGCCGGAGCAGGAACTGGGTGAACAGTATATCCACCCCTAGCCGGTAACCTGGCACATGCAGGAGCATCCGTAGACCTAACTATTTTCTCACTCCACCTGGCAGGTGTTTCCTCAATCCTAGGTGCTATTAATTTTATTACCACTATTATTAATATAAAACCCCCTGCCATATCTCAATATCAAACACCCTTATTTGTATGATCAGTTTTAATTACTGCAGTCTTATTACTCTTGTCACTCCCAGTTCTAGCAGCAGGAATCACCATGCTACTAACAGATCGAAACTTAAACACTACATTCTTTGACCCTGCTGGAGGAGGAGATCCTATTTTATATCAACACTTATTCTGATTCTTTGGTCACCCAGAGGTCTACATCCTAATTTTACCTGGCTTTGGAATGATCTCACACATTGTTACCTATTACTCAGGTAAAAAAGAGCCCTTTGGCTACATGGGAATAGTTTGAGCCATAATATCAATCGGCTTCTTGGGCTTTATCGTATGAGCCCATCACATATTTACTGTAGGGATGGATGTAGACACACGAGCATACTTTACATCAGCCACCATAATCATTGCTATTCCTACTGGGGTGAAAGTGTTTAGCTGACTAGCTACTCTTCATGGAGGCAATATCAAATGGTCTCCCGCCATACTATGGGCCCTGGGATTTATTTTTCTATTCACCGTAGGGGGCTTAACGGGAATTGTATTAGCAAACTCCTCATTAGATATTGTTCTTCACGATACATATTACGTAGTAGCCCACTTCCACTACGTCCTGTCAATAGGAGCAGTATTCGCTATCATGGGAGGCTTTGTCCACTGGTTCCCCCTATTCTCAGGGTATACTCTGGATGATACTTGGGCAAAAATCCACTTCACAATTATATTTATGGGTGTCAACATGACGTTCTTTCCTCAGCATTTCCTAGGCCTATCAGGAATGCCGCGACGTTATTCTGACTACCCAGATGCATACACAACTTGAAACACAATTTCCTCAATAGGCTCTTTTATCTCATTAACGGCAGTTATATTAATGGTCTTCATAGTGTGAGAAGCTTTTGCATCCAAGCGAGAAGTGGCCATAGTAGAATTAACCACAACTAATCTTGAGTGATTACATGGATGTCCCCCTCCATACCACACATTTGAAGAGCCAACTTATGTACTATTAAAATAAGAAAGGAAGGAGTCGAACCCTCTTAAACTGGTTTCAAGCCAATGCCATAACCACTATGTCTTTCTCAATTAAGAAGTATTAGTAAAACAATTACATAACTTTGTCGAAGTTAAATTATAGGCTTGAATCCTATATACTTCCATGGCGTACCCCTTTCAACTAGGCTTTCAAGATGCCACATCTCCTATCATAGAGGAACTCCTACACTTCCATGACCATACATTAATGATTGTATTCCTAATTAGCTCACTAGTCCTCTATATTATCTCATTAATGCTAACAACCAAGCTTACACATACAAGTACAATAGATGCTCAAGAAGTAGAGACCATCTGAACTATTCTGCCTGCCATCATCCTAATTCTTATCGCCCTACCCTCCCTGCGAATCCTCTATATAATAGATGAAATTAACAACCCATCTCTCACAGTAAAAACCATGGGACACCAGTGATACTGAAGTTACGAATATACCGACTATGAAGACTTGAATTTTGACTCTTACATAATCCCTACCCAAGAATTAAAACCAGGAGAACTTCGACTACTAGAAGTTGACAACCGAGTGGTTTTACCAATAGAAATAACTATCCGCATGCTAATCTCGTCAGAGGATGTGTTACATTCATGAGCCGTTCCATCACTAGGCCTAAAAACTGATGCTATCCCAGGCCGACTAAACCAAACAACTCTGATGGGCACACGACCTGGATTATATTATGGCCAATGCTCAGAAATCTGCGGCTCAAACCATAGCTTCATACCCATTGTCCTCGAACTAGTCCCATTGGCATACTTTGAAAAATGATCTGCATCTATACTATAAATTCATTGAGAAGCTAAATAAGCGTTAACCTTTTAAGTTAAAGACTGGGAGCTCGGACCTCCCCTTAATGATATGCCACAGCTGGATACATCAACCTGATTTATCACTATCATATCAATAATCATAACACTATTCATTGTATTTCAACTAAAAATCTCAAAATACCTATATCCGTTAAATCCAGAACCTAAATCCACAACCACGCCAAATCAACTTAGTCCCTGAGAAAAAAAATGAACGAAAATCTATTCGCCTCTTTCACTACCCCAACAATAATAGGACTGCCTATTGTTATTCTGATCATTATATTTCCAAGCATTCTATTCCCATCACCCAATCGACTAATTAATAACCGCCTAATCTCACTACAACAATGACTAGTACAATTAACATCAAAACAAATACTAGCCATTCATAATCACAAAGGACAAACCTGAGCCCTAATACTAATATCCCTCATCTTATTTATCGGATCAACGAACTTACTAGGCTTGTTGCCTCACTCATTCACTCCAACCACCCAGTTGTCAATAAACTTAGGAATAGCCATTCCACTATGAGCTGGCACTGTAATTACTGGATTTCGCCATAAGACTAAAGCATCTCTGGCCCACTTTTTACCACAGGGAACACCTATTCCCCTAATTCCTATGCTTGTAATCATCGAAACTATTAGTCTCTTTATTCAACCTGTGGCCTTAGCCGTACGACTTACAGCTAACATCACTGCAGGGCATCTACTAATACACCTGATTGGAGGAGCCACCCTAGCCCTGGCAAACATCAGCACCTCCGTTGCCTTAATTACTTTTACCATTCTCATCCTCCTAACAATCCTTGAATTCGCTGTGGCTTTAATTCAAGCCTACGTCTTCACCCTACTAGTAAGCCTGTATTTACATGACAATACCTAATGACCCACCAAACTCATGCGTACCACATAGTCAACCCTAGCCCATGACCACTCACGGGGGCCCTTTCAGCCCTCCTAATGACATCAGGCCTGGCTATATGATTCCACTACAACTCAACACTATTACTAGCTCTTGGAATGACTACCAACCTATTAACCATGTACCAATGATGACGAGATATTATTCGAGAAAGTACATTCCAAGGCCACCATACATCCATCGTTCAAAAAGGCCTTCGATATGGAATAATCCTCTTCATCGTCTCAGAAGTATTCTTCTTCGCAGGCTTCTTCTGGGCCTTTTACCACTCAAGCCTAGCCCCAACCCCTGAACTAGGAGGATGCTGACCACCAACAGGCATTATCCCCCTAAACCCCCTAGAAGTCCCACTATTAAATACTTCCGTACTTCTGGCCTCTGGAGTATCAATCACCTGGGCTCACCATAGCTTAATGGAAGGAAACCGAAAACATATGCTCCAAGCACTATTCATTACAATCTCCCTAGGGATCTACTTCACACTCCTCCAAGCCTCCGAATATTACGAAACACCATTTACAATCTCGGACGGAGTTTACGGGTCCACCTTCTTCATGGCTACAGGATTCCACGGACTACATGTAATTATTGGCTCCACTTTCCTAATCGTATGCTTCTTACGCCAACTAAAATATCACTTTACATCAAATCACCACTTTGGATTCGAAGCCGCTGCTTGATACTGACACTTCGTAGATGTAGTTTGACTATTCCTATACGTTTCCATTTATTGATGAGGATCTTATTCCTTTAGTATTAACAAGTACAGTTGACTTCCAATCAACCAGTTTCGGATAAGGCCCGAAAAGGAATAATAAACGTAATACTTGCTCTACTCACCAACACACTTCTATCCGCACTACTCGTACTCATCGCATTCTGATTACCCCAACTAAATATCTATGCAGAAAAAGTAAGCCCTTACGAGTGCGGATTTGATCCTATAGGATCCGCCCGGTTACCCTTTTCCATGAAATTCTTCCTAGTAGCTATCACATTCTTGTTATTTGATCTAGAAATTGCACTACTACTCCCCCTTCCCTGAGCCTCACAAACGAACAAACTATCAACCATACTTATTATAGCTCTTCTACTGATCTCATTACTAGCTGCAAGCCTAGCCTACGAATGAACCCAAAAAGGACTAGAATGAACTGAATATGATAATTAGTTTAAACTAAAATAAATGATTTCGACTCATTAGATTATAGCTTACCCTATAATTATCAAATGTCTATAGTTTATATTAACATCTTTCTAGCTTTTGCCATGTCACTCATAGGATTATTAATATACCGATCCCACCTGATATCTTCCCTTCTATGCCTAGAAGGCATAATATTGTCTCTATTTGTTATAATGACCGTAGCAATCCTAAATAATCATTTCACACTAGCCAGCATAGCCCCCATTATTCTACTAGTATTCGCTGCCTGCGAGGCAGCACTAGGTCTATCCTTACTAGTAATAGTATCTAACACATACGGTACTGACTATGTACAAAACCTAAACCTCCTACAATGCTAAAAATCATTATTCCCACCGCCATACTCATACCAACAACATGACTATCAAAACCTAATATAATTTGAATCAACTCAACAGCCTACAGCCTATTAATTAGTCTCATTAGTCTCTCCTACCTAAATCAATTGGGCGACAATAGCCTAAACTTCTCACTGCTATTTTTTTCAGACTCCCTCTCTGCACCTCTACTAGTACTGACAACATGACTTCTACCACTAATACTTATAGCCAGCCAGTCGCATCTGTCAAAAGAAACTTTAGTTCGAAAAAAATTATATATCACAATACTTATCCTCCTACAACTCCTCCTGATCATGACATTCACTGCCACAGAGCTAATTATATTTTATATCCTATTCGAAGCCACATTAATCCCTACCTTAATTATCATTACCCGATGAGGCAACCAGACAGAACGACTAAATGCCGGCCTATACTTTTTATTTTACACCCTAGTAGGCTCATTACCTCTCCTAGTCGCACTACTATATATCCAAAACACGATAGGAACCTTAAATTTCCTAATTATCCAATACTGGGCTAAACCTATCTCAATCACCTGATCCAACATTTTCCTCTGATTAGCATGTATGATGGCATTCATAGTAAAAATACCCCTATACGGACTCCATCTCTGACTGCCAAAAGCACACGTCGAAGCCCCTATCGCCGGTTCAATAGTTCTTGCCGCCGTGTTATTAAAACTAGGGGGGTACGGAATAATGCGCATCACAATTCTGCTAAACCCCGCAACAAACCAAATAGCATACCCCTTCATAATACTATCATTATGAGGAATAGTTATAACAAGCTCTATTTGTCTACGTCAAACAGATCTAAAATCCTTAATCGCATACTCATCTGTAAGCCACATGGCCCTAGTAATTGTAGCAGTACTAATTCAGACACCCTGAAGCTATATAGGAGCCACAGCCCTGATAATTGCTCACGGACTAACTTCATCCATACTATTTTGCCTCGCAAACTCAAACTACGAACGAGTACATAGCCGAACAATAATTCTAGCACGAGGCCTGCAGACCATTCTCCCCCTAATAGCTGCCTGATGACTACTAGCCAGTCTCGCAAACCTAGCCCTACCGCCCACAATCAATTTAATCGGGGAGCTATTCGTAGTAATGGCCTCCTTCTCATGATCCAACATAACCATTATCCTCATGGGTACAAACATCATCATCACAGCCTTATATTCTCTCTACATACTCATTACAACCCAACGAGGTAAGTACACACACCACATTAAAAATATTAACCCATCATTTACACGAGAAAACGCCCTAATAACCCTCCACCTACTCCCCCTTCTCCTCCTATCACTAAATCCCAAAATTGTACTAGGCCCCATTTACTGTAAATATAGTTTAACAAAAACATTAGATTGTGAATCTAATGATAGAAGTGTAAACCTTCTTATTTACCGAAAAAGTATGCAAGAACTGCTAATTCATGCCTCCACGCATAAAAACGTGGCTTTTTCAACTTTTATAGGATAGAAGTAATCCATTGGCCTTAGGAGCCAAAAAATTGGTGCAACTCCAAATAAAAGTAATAAACTTATTCACCTCATTTATTCTAACTGCAATATTTATCCTACTTCTACCTATCATTATATCTAACACCCAACTATACAAAAACAGCCTGTATCCTCACTATGTAAAAACTACTATCTCCTATGCCTTCACCATCAGCATAATCCCAACTATAATATTTATCTCTTCAGGGCAGGAAGCAGTCATCTCAAACTGACACTGATTGTCAATCCAAACCCTCAAGCTGTCACTGAGCTTCAAGATAGACTACTTCTCAATCGTCTTCATCCCCGTAGCACTTTTCGTCACATGATCAATCATAGAGTTCTCAATATGATACATATACTCAGACCCATACATTAATCGATTCTTCAAGTATCTCCTTATATTCCTAATTACTATAATAATCTTAGTCACCGCTAACAACCTATTCCAACTGTTCATTGGCTGAGAAGGAGTAGGAATCATATCCTTCCTACTCATTGGGTGATGATATGGCCGAACAGATGCAAACACTGCTGCCCTACAAGCAATCCTTTACAACCGCATTGGAGATGTAGGCTTTATCATAGCCATAGCATGATTCCTCACCAACCTAAACGCATGGGATTTTCAACAAATCTTTATCACCCAACATGAAAATCTAAATGTCCCCTTACTAGGACTTCTACTAGCAGCCACAGGTAAATCCGCCCAATTCGGCCTACACCCATGACTGCCATCAGCCATAGAAGGCCCAACTCCCGTCTCCGCCCTACTCCACTCAAGTACAATAGTCGTAGCCGGAGTCTTCTTACTAATCCGCTTCCACCCCCTCATAGAACAAAACAAAACCATACAAACCCTCACCCTATGTCTAGGGGCTATTACAACCCTATTCACAGCCATCTGTGCTCTCACACAAAATGACATCAAGAAAATTGTCGCCTTCTCAACCTCAAGCCAACTGGGCCTAATAATCGTAACCATCGGAATCAACCAACCTTACCTCGCATTCCTACATATCTGCACACACGCATTCTTCAAAGCCATGCTATTTATATGCTCAGGATCAATCATCCACAGCCTAAATGACGAGCAAGATATTCGAAAGATAGGCGGACTGTACAAACCAATACCCTTTACCACCACCTCCCTCATTATTGGAAGCCTCGCATTAACAGGTATGCCTTTCCTAACAGGTTTCTACTCCAAAGACCTAATCATTGAGACAGCCAACACGTCGTATACCAACGCCTGAGCCCTACTAATTACTCTCATTGCCACATCCCTTACAGCTGCCTATAGTACTCGAATCCTGTTCTTTGTACTCCTGGGACAACCACGGTTCAACGCCTTGAACCTAATCAATGAAAATAATGCCCACCTCATCAATTCCATTAAACGTCTCTTAATCGGAAGCATCTTTGCAGGATACCTAATTTCTTACAACATCCCCCCAACAACCATCCCACAAATAACTATACCCCACTACCTGAAACTAACTGCCCTCGCCGTGACTATCACAGGCTTTATCTTGGCATTAGAACTCAACCTCGCGGCCAAAAACTTAAAATTTAAATACCCCTCAAACCTTTTTAAGTTCTCCAACCTCCTGGGATATTTTCCAATCGTAATACACCGCCTCCCACCAAAAATGAGCCTAACTATAAGCCAAAAATCCGCATCGATACTACTAGACATAATTTGACTAGAGAACGTATTACCAAAATCCGTCTCCTATTTCCAAATAAAAATGTCAACTACTGTATCTAATCAGAAAGGACTAATTAAACTCTACTTCTTATCTTTCATAATCACCCTGACCCTTGGCCTACTTCTACTTAATTTCCACGAGTAACTTCTATAATTACCAACACACCAATAAGCAAGGACCATCCAGTGACAACCACCAATCAAGTTCCATAGCTATATAACGCTGCAATTCCCATGGCCTCTTCACTAAAAAAACCTGAATCACCTGTATCATAAATTACCCAATCACCCGCACCATTAAACTTAAACACAACCTCGATCTCATCTTCTTTTAAAATATAACAAGCAGTTAATAACTCCGCTAGAATCCCTGTAATTAATATCCCCAGTACAGCTTTATTAGACGTCCACGCCTCAGGATAAGGCTCAGTAGCCATAGCCGTAGTATATCCAAACACCACAAGTATACCTCCCAAATAAATTAAAAAAACCATTAAACCCAAAAACGACCCCCCAAAATTCAATACAATACCACAACCAATACCACCAGCCACAATCAAACCAAACCCACCATAAATGGGAGAAGGCTTTGAAGAAAAACCTACAAAGCTTACTACAAAAATTGTACTTAAAATAAATACAATGTATGTTATCATTATTCTCACATGGAATTTAACCATGACCAATGACATGAAAAACCATCGTTGTATTTCAACTACAAGAACTTAATGACCAACATTCGAAAATCACACCCTCTTATCAAAATTATCAACCACTCATTCATCGATTTACCCACCCCATCCAACATCTCAGCATGATGAAACTTCGGCTCCCTGCTAGGAGTCTGCCTAATCCTACAGATCCTCACCGGCCTCTTCCTAGCCATACACTACACATCAGACACGCTGACCGCCTTTTCATCAGTTACCCATATCTGCCGCGACGTTAATTATGGCTGAATCATCCGATACATACATGCCAACGGAGCCTCCATGTTCTTTATCTGTCTATACATGCACGTAGGACGAGGAATGTACTACGGCTCCTACACCTTTTCAGAGACATGAAATATCGGAATCATATTACTATTCACAGTTATAGCCACAGCCTTCATAGGATATGTTCTACCATGAGGCCAAATATCCTTCTGAGGGGCAACTGTAATCACTAACCTCCTATCAGCAATTCCATATATCGGGACCAACTTAGTAGAATGGATCTGAGGGGGCTTCTCAGTAGATAAAGCTACCCTAACACGATTCTTCGCCTTCCACTTCATCCTTCCATTCATCATCTCAGCCTTAGCAGCAGTACATCTCCTATTCCTCCACGAAACAGGATCTAACAATCCCTCAGGAATCACATCCAACTCAGACAAGATCCCATTCCACCCATACTATACAATTAAAGACATCCTGGGCCTCCTAGTACTAATCCTAGCACTCATACTACTTGTCTTATTCTCGCCAGACCTACTAGGAGACCCAGACAACTATATCCCCGCCAACCCTCTAAACACCCCTCCCCATATCAAGCCCGAATGATATTTCCTATTCGCATATGCAATTCTCCGATCCATTCCTAACAAACTAGGAGGAGTTCTGGCCCTAGTACTCTCCATCCTAGTCCTAGCGATCATCCCAATCCTCCACACCTCCAAACAACGAGGAATAATATTTCGACCACTGGGCCAATGCCTATTCTGACTCCTAGTAGCAGACCTCCTAACCCTAACATGAATTGGCGGTCAACCCGTAGAGTATCCCTTTATCACCATCGGCCAACTAGCCTCTATCCTATACTTCTTAACCCTCCTAATCCTAATGCCCATCTCAGGCATCATTGAAAACCGTCTCCTCAAATGAAGAGTCTTTGTAGTATATAAAATACCCTGGTCTTGTAAACCAAAAAAGGAGAACACATGCCCTCCCTAAGACTTCAAGGAAGAAGCAACAGCCCCACTATCAGCACCCAAAGCTGAAATTCTTTCTTAAACTATTCCTTGCCAATACCCAAAACCAACCCCACAACTTTCACAATTCATATATTGCATATACCCATACTGTGCTTGCCCAGTATGTCTTCATTTCCCACAAAACAGACCAAGTAAAAAACCCCTATTGCCACGACCCATTACACATAATGTAAAACTAACCTATCAGCCATTAATTGCCAGTCCCCATGAATATTAAGCATGTACAGTAGTTTATATATATTACATAAGGCATACTATGTATATCGTGCATTAATTGCCAGTCCCCATGAATATTAAGCATGTACAGTAGTTTATATATATTACATAAGGCATACTATGTATATCGTGCATTAATTGCCAGTCCCCATGAATATTAAGCATGTACAGTAGTTTATATATATTACATAAGGCATACTATGTATATCGTGCATTAATTGCTAGTCCCCATGAATATTAAGCATGTACAGTAGTTTATATATATTACATAAGACATTATAGTGCTTGGTCGTGCATTACACTTTGTTCTAGAACAGTTCCTTATGGATCTCAATTATCCAGAGGAAGCTTAACCACCTGGCCTCGAGAAACCAGCAATCCTTGCTCAAACGTGTACCTCTTCTCGCTCCGGGCCCATTTCAACGTGGGGGTTTCTATACTGGAACTATACCTGGCATCTGGTTCTTACCTCAGGGCCATGGGAATTCTTAACTCCAATCCTTCAACTCTCTCAAATGGGACATCTCGAT